TTGATTCAACCGTGAAATACCATGATTAATGTATCTAAGAATAGTGACTTCAAAGTCACTATTCTTAGATACATTAATTTGATTATGATCATTCCACGAAAATACGGATTGTGCCAAAAAGATTAAAAACAAATTTTCTTCTTTTTCTTTATAAATTTTTCTTTCTATTTTTATTAGAAAAAGAAGATGAAATAATTATCATGGATTTAAAATAAAAATTGATTCTTAGGTAAATCAATTGCGAAATGCTTTTGTAGAGTGTCCGATATCTCTTTTACATCTTCTATGCGAAAATATTCAATTCTCATAAGATCTTCTTGACTCTTATTCAAAAGGTCCAATAATGTGTGTATATTGGACCTTTTGAGACAATTATAGGTCCTGGAAGGTAATTCTGATTGGTCAATAAAAATACATTTCAATGGAATTTCTTTTTTGTTTTTCTTTAGATTAGTTAATCTATCTTGAAAGGTAAAAATGGGTAGAGTAAACCTGTTTTTATTTTCTTTGAAATTAATGTCCTCTTCCTCCGCATGTAGAAAAGGAATAAATAAATCAATTAAATTACGAGAAGCTTCATAAAGTGCTTCCTTAGGAGTTAAACTTCCATTCGTCCATATTTCTAGAAAAAGTATCTCTTGTTTTTCATTCCCATTCCCATAAGAATGAATACTATGATTCGCATTTCGAACAGGCATAGATACAGCATCTATAGGATAACTTCCATTTTGAGAGTTAGTTGTTGGTTTCGTACGATATCCACGATCTCGCCTGATTTGTAATCCAATACACAAATCAATTGGTTCCGTCAGGTTAGCTATATGTTGTGTTGTGTCAACTATTTCCACGGAAGGTGGTGAGATGATATCTTGAGCGGTTACGTATTTAGGGCCCCTGGCGCAAATGGATGCGTCTCTAACTCCATATATATTACTTCTCAATACAATTTCTTTCAAATTTAGTAAAATTTCATGTACCGATTCTTCAATACCTATTATCGTAGAATATTCATGCGGCACTTTCTCAGAGTTTGCACGTGTGATACATGTTCCTTCTATTTCTCCAAGTAAAGCCCTTCGCATGGCAATACCTATAGTATCGGCTTGACCTTTCATAAGCGGGGACAGAACGAAACGACCATAATAAAGACGTTTACTGTCTACTCTCGATTCAACACACCTCCACTGTAGTGTTCGAGTGGATCCTGCTACTTCCTCTCGAACCATACTATACTAATACTATTATTTGATCAGATCATTGAATTATTTATTTCTCTTGAAATCCGTTTTTTTCTTATTTCTACACACGTCTTTTTTTAGGGGGTCGACATCCATTATGTGGCATAGGTGTTACATCACGTACGAAACTTAATAGTATACCACTTCTACGAATGGCTCGTAATGCTGCATCTCTTCCGAGACCAGGACCTTTTATCATAACTTCTGCTCGTTGCATACCCTGATTAACTACTGTACGAATAGCATTTAATGCCGCCGCTTGAGCAGCATAGGGTGTCCCTCTTCTTGTCCCTTTGAATCCGGAAGTACCAGCGGAGGCCCAGGAAACCACCCGACCTCGTACATCTGTAACAGTTACAATGGTATTGTTGAAACTTGCTTGAACGTGAATAATTCCTTTTGGTATTCTACGTCCATTCTTACGTGAACCAATACGCCCATTCCTACGTGAACCGATTCTTGGTATAGCTTTTGTCATATTTTATCATCTTATAAATATAAGTCAGAAATATACAGAAAGAAAAGATACGGAAATATCCATTTCATATTAAAAGAAATCCTTTATTTTTGTCTTTTCTTTAGAAAGTTCTTTTTTAGAAAGATTATCCCTGTCTCTGTTTATGTCTCGGATTGGAACAAATCACTATAATTCGTCCGCGCCTACGGATCAGTCGACATTTTTCACAAATTTTACGAACGGAAGCCCTTATTTTCATATTTCTTATTCCTTACCTTAATTTTTAATCTATTCCTTGGAAGAAAATAAGTCTCTTGAATTTTTTTTTTAACTTCGAATTGTATCGTCATGAAAGGAATGCTTTAAAAATCACCTAATCATTCGAATCTTTGTTGCGAAGTCTATAAATTATACGTCCCCTGGTTGAATCATAACAACTTACTTCAATTTTGACTCTATCCCCAGGTAGTATCCGTATAAAACTGCGCCGGATCCTTCCCGAAACATAACCTAGAATTACATCTTTATTATCTAGGCGGACCCGAAACATACCGTTGGGAAGTGATTCAGTAATTAAACCTTCATGAATAAATTTTTGTTCTTTCATTCCAGGTAACTTCCTTGAAGTATCAACTAATGGAGGAAGAGTTATATAACTCACTTTTCCTCTCTATTTCACAAATAGGAAGTTAGAGAGAAAATTAGGATACCAGAGGAGGAGGATCACCATATATATAACAAAAGTTCGCCTCCAATTTTTTCTCGTCGAGCTTCTCGATCTGTCATTATACCTCGGGAAGTAGAAAGAATTACAATTCCTATTCCACCTAAAATCTTAGGAATTTGTTGATAGTCGGAATAAATGCGTAAACCGGGTCGGCTGATACGCTTTAAAATAGTTCTGTGTATTCTTTTCCTAGTCTTTCTATGTCGCAGAGTTGAAACCAAGAAATATTTGTTACCTTCCTGATGTTTCCGAACGTTTTCAATAAAACCTTCTCGTAGAAGTATTTTCACAATATTTTCGGTGATATTAGTAGATGCTATTCGAACCGTTCCTTTTTTATTCATGTCAGCATTTCTTATAGAAGTTATTATATCGGCAATAGTGTCCTTACCCATGACGAACTATAATTATTGGTGCCTCCTAATTTTGATATAATCAACATGTTTCCTTTTTTTCTTTGTTTTATTTTCTTTCTTTTTTTTTTTTTTTTATTATTATAAAATTATTTATTATTAAAAGTATATGCGTGAGACACAATCTACTAATCTACTAAATTTGATCTATTTTAGATGTTCTGATATATCATAGTCCCATCTAGTAGTATTTATAATACCTCGGGAGCCAATGAAACTATTTTAGTAAAATTCAACTGTCTCAATTCCCGAGCGATCGCACCAAAAACTCGAGTTCCTTTTGGATTTCCTTCTTGATCAATGACAACCGCAGCATTGTCATCATATCGTATTATCATACCGTTGTCACGTTTGAGTTCTTTACAAGTACGTACAATTACAGCTCTAATTATTTCCGATCTTTCTAGTGGCATATTAGGCACTGCTTCTTTGATTACAGCAACAATAACGTCACCAATATGAGCATATCGATGATTACCAGCTCCTATGATTCGAATACACATCAATTCTCGAGCTCCGCTGTTATCCGCTACATTCAAAAGGGTCTGAGGTTGAATCATATCATTTTATTGGAATCCGTTATTTTAATGCAAAGGATGAAGGAAAAAAGAAATATTCTCTGTCCAGAAATAAATAAACTTGCCGTTGTTTTTTCATCCTCAATACACTGTTTAGTTCTACATACCTATCCTGACAAATTGAGTTCGTATAGGCATTTTGGACGCAGCTAGTGAAATAGCTGCTTTGGCTACAGCTTCTGATACTCCGCCCATTTCATAAAGTATTCGACCTGGTTTAACAACGGATACCCAATATTCGGGGGATCCCTTCCCCGAACCCATACGTGTTTCCGCAGGTCTTACTGTAACAGGTTTGTCGGGAAATATACGTAACCATATTTTTCCACCACGACGCGCATATCGTGTCATTGCTCTTCGCCCCGCTTCTATTTGTCTAGCTGTGATCCAAGCGGGTTCAAGTGCCTGAAGAGCGTATCTGCCGAAACAAATACGATTGCCCCGACAAGATATTCCCTTCATTCTTCCTCTATGTTGTTTACGAAATCTGGTTCTTTTGGGGTTATAGTTGATGGTCGTTTCTTAATTCCATCTCTACTACAGAACCGGACATGAGAGTTTCTTCTCATCCAGCTCCTCGCGAATGAAAGGATTCAATAATATTACAGATACGCATGTATTTAATAAACTAATACACTAAGACATTTATTAATATTGAATTTGTTTTGTTATACAGGAAGATGTATATACAGGATATACAGCTAGAATATTTATGTTATGCATATTTATAGATATAAATTATAGATAATGCTTTTTATTTTATAACGATCCTTGATCCTTATTTTTACCCTTATCAAATGATGCCAAAATATTGTAATGTAATCTCAATAAATAAAGGTTTCGCGGGCGAATATTTACTCTTTACTGTTTTATTCCTAGGTCAACCCATGACTTCTCAGAATAAATAAATTTTTTCTCGGTTCGTTCCGCCATCCCACCCAATGAATTATTCGGATTCGTTTTCAGTAGAATCCTATGCAGTCACAGGTTCCGTCGTTCCCATAGCTTCTCCGTTAATGGTTAGGCCTGAACTCTGCAATGGAGCTCCCAACAAAATTCCTTCTCGAGTCAATCTCCTTAGTTTTTATTAACCCGAGGCTCTTTATTATTATTTATATTATTTATATTCATTCAGTATTGATGCTTTATCACATTGCCTTTATGAGGTAATTCATAGACCATACATATTGGAATCATATATCATTGATATTTTTGTTCTCTCTTTCTATCATCCTTCCATTTATCCACATCCCTTTATTTTTGTTTCACAACCCATAATCAGATTTTTTATGGAAAAGATTTTAGTTGCAGTTGCTGCAACTATATGATTGATCCACTCATCTCATATAGTGACTGTTTCTTGGGATCTCGACAATACGAAGCAATAAGTTGGTTATTAGTTTATTTTGTTTTTATTTTTGTTTTTATTTATTTTATATAGTTATTAAGTTTAAGTAGGGTTTAGTCTATTTTTTTTTAATTCCAACTCTAAACTCTAAAGAAAAATTAACGAGTCACACACTAAGCATAGCAATTATAACAAATGGTCAATCGAATTTTTATTCAACCTTATAGAATTAGAATTGC